TTTCTTAGTTTTATTTTCACATCGCTTGGTCAGAAAAAAGAATATGTGAGAGAATTCTAGGAATTGCGCATTCAATTCAATGATACATTCATTATATGAATATTAATAATTACATGAATAATGAGATTCTCTATATTATTTAATATAGAATTTGAATAATATATATTAATAGATAAGAAATCAAAATTTGAATATTCGAAATATAATATTAATATAGAATCTTATAAATATAGAGAATAAATGAATATAGATAAGATAGAGATATAAGCGGGTAGCGGGAATCGAACCCGCATCGTTAGCTTGGAAGGCTAGGGGTTATAGTCGACGTTGATTTATCATTTTTAACGTCTCTAATTCAAAACCGAACGTGAAACTTTGGTTTCATTCGGCTCCTTTATGCAAGATGGACAAATTTCACATATCTCAGATGGGAACTAAATTACAAAATCAAAAGAATTTCGGCCCATAACATCTATGTCAGCTTTTCTGTTTGAATGCATTCAAAACAACCCGCTTTATAGATGATCCCTATAGAAGAGTGGGATTATAATTCTAACGATCTTTCTGGTTGCTTCGTTCTCTATTTCTATTTGAAAGAATCCTTAGGAAAAGCATTTTGTTTCCACCGAGCTAAAACAATATAATATGTCGATGTCTCTAGTAAACCAAAGACATCGTTTCATAGCTATTTTGCCTCAATCTCTTTTATACAAATCAAAAATTGAAGATTTAGTTACGATTAGAAAGACGCCCTTCTCTCTTTATCCATGGATCCTTTACTCATACTCATTCAATTGGAAGTATTGATCCAATTCAAAAACAAATTATGTTTCGTAATTTAATAATCCAATTTTGTTTTTTTTTTCCAATTTCTAATTGACTCTTTTGGATACAAATCACGAGAATATCTATTCTTCCTCGAATCTTTCATTGAGAGGGAAAGGATTAAATCCTTTTAAGAAATAAAGTTTTTGATCGGAATATTAATCAAACCGAAGGACCCCTTAACTATTTAAGGGGTTAATAGAACGAATCACACTTTTACCACTAAACTATACCCGCTACAATGTAATTATTGTATATAAATGGATCTTTTGTCGAACAAAAAATGGGTCATAATTAAAGACGACAGGATCAGAAAAAATCATGAAAATTAGAGCGTTGGCGTACTTTGGTCAAGGAGATTAATGAGATTGGGGAAAGAGGATTCATTTTAATAACTAAATAACACGTTTTTTTCTCTTTTCTTTTGATGGGACAGATACGTCTCGATAAAAATACGTACGCCATAACATAAATTGTGCAAGAATATATGGTTCCATTCTTTCCTTTTTTTTTATTCCAGTAGAGTAAATGTAATAAAAAAAGATTAAATAATTAAGAAATGACATTTCGATTCTGTATGATAGGAATAGAAATAGTCTTTATTATGATTGTTATTGAAACAACAACAATCATTTTTGTTTCAAATTCAAATAAAATTAAAGAACTTTTTTCTATGATTCATTGGAACAAAAAAGGCCCGGCGAGGTACTGACCGGGCCAGGCCATGGAAGTCAAAAAGGCTCTTGCAGACGAAGTCAAAGAGGTACCTTTTTTATTATTTATTTAAATTTAAATTATTATTAGTTATTTAGTTTTAGTTAATTTATATATTTATTTTATTATTACTTTATATTTATTACTTATATAATTATAATATAAAATATTCCTTTCTATAATATAGAATTGGGGTATTTAGAATTCTATAGGTAGTTATATATATATGAATTTATATTCGTTGGAATAGTGGAGTGGAGATATCTCTTTCTATCCCTTACTTTATCTAAATGGAATTACTTCTTTTTATTTTCTATATTTTTTTAATATTTTTATATGTCTAGATAATTATATATCTATATAATTATTATATAATGAATAATAAAGAGGTAGAAAGTAAGGGTCTTTTTTCAAGCCTTACTTTTTTGTGTAATGTAACCTAGTAATTATCCTTTTTCGATTGGGGGAGATGGCTGAGTGGACTAAAGCGTCGGATTGCTAATCCGTTGTACGGGTTTTTCGTACCGAGGGTTCGAATCCCTCTCTTTCCGCTTTTGTCAATGCCTTGGTATTTTTTATTTATCTTTCCATTTTTCTTTCGACGAGTCTTTTTTTTATTTAATTTTAATTAATAGTTAAAGATGCGGAATAGCTAAAATACTAAGAACATTTCAAAATCAAGCAAGGAAAACAGAAACTTTATCTTTCTTTTTTATTCTTCACGTCCAGGATTACGTCCTGGATCATTAGATAGGAATCCGAAGATAAAGAGAGAAACAAAGAATATCACTACTGTGTAAACAAATAGTTTGAGAGTAAGCATTACACAATCTCCAAGATCATTTTTTTGGAAAAAAAGAGAATAGATTCTCTGTTTTTATACCACATACCTTATTTTGACACCAAGAAATGGTTTTTCTAAATCTATAGAAATAGAAAAGAATTTTCAGAAATTTATTTGTAATAAGAGTCAAGTCTTTCATTACCAAAATGCTTTTTTCATACCCACAATTAGATATTGTGGGGGACTCTACTAGGTTCTTTCAATGTAAAAAAGTTCCGAATGAGGAACTGGGGTGAGCCCAGACTTCTCGTGGCGATCCAAGAATTTCAGTATTTGAATCGAAGGGTTATATTATAAGACTTATCTGATCTTATCAATTGTTAGAATTTTTTTTTAGACTAAATCATGAATTTTTCTAGGACAGTATTAAAGATCTCATCGAAAACTTACAGCAGCTTGCCAAACAAAAGCTAAGAGAAAAAATAGCAAAGGTATTACTGGCATAAAATCTACGATTGGATTCAAAAAAGCGTAAGCCTCGGGCAATTTGGCGAAGAAAAAACTACTTGAAGAAAGAGCAGAATTAAGCCAAATACAGATCAAACTAAAGATATTAAGCATAACAAACATTTTGTTCTTTGTTCTTGAAGATAATTGTATTTATTTTGATTGAGTTATTAATATGATGAGTTATTAATAATATAATCTTATTTTGATTTTTTTATTTTGATTTGAAGTTCTATAAGAAAAAATGAGTCAAAAATAAAAATAAGGTAGACCAAAAAAACTTTTCTTTGATTTGAATTAACCCAATCAAAAAGCCTTCAATTCTAAAATCAAAAGAGAATAGAAAAAATCATACTTTCATACAATATCTTAATCGAATTGTATGTAATGATCAATAAATTTCGTTTAATTCTATATCTAAATGTCTCAAAATCTTAGCAACAATCTAATATATTCTATTATATAGATTTGGACTAGAATTGACGAACAACTAATACCAATATTAGTCTTTATTAATGTCGAATAGAAATACAAAATGGGGCGTGGCCAAGTGGTAAGGCAACGGGTTTTGGTCCCGGTATTCGGAGGTTCGAATCCTTCCGTCCCAGAGCATACCTATGATATATATCATATCAGAATATAATATATTATACATATCTGAATAGAATATATCATATCAGAATATAGATTCTCTGTTTTATATCAGAATAAAAGAAAGATTGCCTTTATTTTAAATAACCTTATGTTTTTTTTTTAAGAGTAGAATAAGATTAAGATTGATTATAATTTGATTTTTATTTCCTTTTACTATAATGAAAGGTTCTTATCTGAATTCTATCTTTTTCATAAATGGAATCGTGTTCAAATAACACAGATGGAATTGAATCTATTTGTATCCAGGTAAGAGGTAAGACGGGAGCATAGATAAAACCATATTTCTATTTTAGTTAGTTACTCATAAAAAAAAGAAATTAAATTCGTTTTTTGATGTCTTTATTTGTTTGAAATCGTTGATGGTTTAATACGAATATGAATTTATCTCTATTATTATGAAAATGCTATTTTTACTGTAAAACTTTATTCAAATAATGTAATGATATTGAAATAGGTTCAATCAATTTAATCTTTTTACTAATGTCTTATGAGTCTTTGGTACTCGAAGAAGTGTGAAAGTGGTGAATCTGTTTTATCAAGTCACCTCAAAAGGCAGATTCAAAAAAAAAGAACTTATTTTGTAGTATTTATTATTTAAAATTTTTTCTATTCTAATTTATATTCTAATATAAAATATAGAAAAAAAATTATATATTATAAAAATCTTTATTCCATAATATAGAATATATATGGGGTTAAATTGAATTCTTGCTGAGACTTCTTCAGAAATTACCCATTCATAAAAGTATAGATTACTATGTACCGACCGAACCAATGATTATTCATGATTCCATGATTGAATCAATTACATACTGGTTACAGCAGCCTACTAGAGAAATGTTAGGGTAAAACTTCGTTTAAAACGATGTGGTAAAAAGCAACGTGCGACTTGAAGGATAGGGTCGGCTGTGGATTCTTACATCCATCATTTTAGATTCATTATATAGGAATGGGGGTGCTCTTGGCTCGACATCGTTTGTTCTGTTTCACTAGAACCCTCCTTTTTTTTTTTGGGGGGGGGTTGCGGTGTAAATAGTACATGATCATGATTAAGCTCGAGTAAAAAGTATTGATTCATTTTTAAAGGGCACGGGTCTAGGGTTAGTGTTAATTAATAAGTTGAAACAACTTCGTAAGTCTATTTTCGATAGAAAAATGGAAAGGATCCAATTCTAGCAAGTTTGAAATTTATAAGTAAAATCTCTTGGAATTGGTAAAACTCTTTCGATCAAAAGTGTATCACACAGGAATCAAATCAAACCTATTTAAATGTTCCTGCTATTCTATATTTCCTTGAAAGGGGCGCTCAACCTACGGGAACTGTTCATGATATTTCAAGGAAGGCGGGAGTTTTTATGGAACTTTGCCTTAATCAACAGATTAAATTGAATTAATGAACTAAAAAAAAACATGGGATTTAAGCTTTCTTTTTTTTACTTATATTGATTGAGGAAACCCAAGCATTGTTATACTTCTCTACGAATTGATTTTTACGCCTACACCCTTTTGTATCTATGTTTATTATCTATATATATAGATAGTGCCAATTCAATACAAGTCATTAGTTTTTTCTTTTATTTTATTTTTATATTTTATTATTCAATATTGAAATTGAATTCTTTTTTATTTCAATTTATGGTTCCCGACATTGTGTTCTTTTCTTAATATTCACATTTATATTGACAACTGTGTATCAAACAAATATAATCCGATCGTGAATAAATGTATCTATTTCTCTCTGTTCTATGGACTTGTTTTTTTTTTTTTTTTACTTTATTCAAACGATGGGTTTATTGGATTTGCTGGGATACAAGAAGTCTTTCTTTTTTTTTTATTGAAAAAAATGGATAAGATAATAATGGATAACATATGAACGAAATCTGTGGGAGTCTAGAAATTTTGACTTGATCTAGATTCCTATCTTAATCTATATTCTTATTTTAGAAGTCATTGTATTTGCATCTAATATGTTCATTTTTTTTATGTTCAGAATCGATTAGAAATATTTTTGCTATTTGAATATTTTGATTGCGTTGTGCAATTCAATCCCTTTTTTGATTCCGATTGGATCTACACATTTTTTTTTTCGGGTTGCTAACTCAACGGTAGAGTACTCGGCTTTTAAGTGCGACTAGCATTTTTTACACATTTGTATGAAGCAACGTCTTCGTCGATACCATCGGTAGAGCTTGTAAGACCGCGACTGATCCTGAAAGGAATGAGTGGAAAAAGCAGCATGTCGTATCAACGGATAATTCTGAGAATATTTTATTCTTAGCGGATCGGTCCAAAACTTTGTTTGAATTCTTGACGCTAAAAAAAATAAAATGAAATTAAAGTTGGGTTAAGTGAATAAATGGATAGAGCCCCATGGCTCCAATTCTAGGGAAACAAAAAAAGCAACGAGCTTCTGTTCTTAATTTGAATGATTACCCGATCTAATTACACGTTAAAAAGATATTAGTCCTTGATGCGGGAAATGTTGTTCCCATAAGTGGATTATCCATTTTTTTTTAGAAATCCTAATTATTAGTAGATATTCTCCGTTAGAGTGTGGGGATGAATGTGTAGAAAAAGCAGTATATTGATAAAAAGGTTTTTTTTTTCCAAAATCAAAAGAGCGATTAGGTTGAACAAATAAAGGATCTCGAGCCATCTTGTTATCCTAGAATGCACATAAACCGATTAAATTAGCTGGAAAAAGAGAGAATAAAGAGTCCGTTGATCAGTCTTATCTGTTTCCGGGGTATATATTTATTCTTTTCTTACTATAATAGCCTGTTTTGACCGTATCGTACTATGTGTTATTTAATAACCCAAAACAAAAGAAATCCCCTATCCCTGCTTTAAATCTAATTTCAAATGGAGGAATTTCAAAGATATTTAGAACTCGATAGATTTAGGCAACACGACTTCCTATACCCACTTCTCTTTCGGGAGTATATTTATGCACTTGCTCATGATCATGGTTTCAATAGCTACATGTTGTTGGAAAATATAGGTTATGATAATAAATCTAGTTTACTGATTGTAAAACGTTTAATTACTAGAATGTATCAACATAATTATTTGATGATTTCCGCTAATGATTCTAACCAAAATCAATTTTTTGGGTACAACAAGAATTTGCATTCTCAAATTATATCAGAAGGGTTTGCAGTCATTGTGGAAATTCCATTTTCTCTACGATTAATATCTTCTTTCGAAGGGGCAGAAATCGTAATATCTTACAAATTACGATCCATTCATTCAATATTTCCTTTTTTAGAGGATAAATTACCACATTTAAATTATACGACAGATGTACGAATACCCTACCCCATCCATCTGGAAATCCTGATTCAAACCCTTCGCTCCCGGGTGAAAGATGCCTCTTATTTGCATTTATTGCGGTTCTTTCTTCATCAGTATTCTAATTGGAATATTCTTATTATTACAACTAAATCTATTTCTATTTTTTCAAAAAGTAATCCAAGATTCTTTTTATTCCTATATAATTCTCATATATGTCAATACGAATCCATCTTCCTTTTTCTCGGTAACCAATCTTCTCATTTACGGTTAATATCTTCTGGAGTCCTTTTTGAACGACTCTATTTACATAAAAAAATAGAACATTTTGCCGAAGTCTTTGCTAATGATTTTCCGGTCATACCATGCTTCCTCAAGGATCCTTTCATGCATTATGTTAGATATCAAGGAAAATCAATTTTGGCTTCCAAAGATACGCCTCTTCTGATGAATAAATGGAAATATTACCTTGTAAATTTATGGCAATGTCATTTTTATGTGTGGTCTCACCCGGGAAGGATCCATATAAACCAATTATCCAAGCATTCCCTCGACTTTTGGGGTTACTTTTCAAGTGTTCGACTAAATCCTTCAGTGGTGCGGAGTCAAATGCTAGAAAATTCATTTCTAATAAATAATGCTCCCAAGAAGCTCGATATAATAGTTCCAATTATTCCTCTGATTGGATCATTGGCTAAAGCGAGATTTTGTAACGCATTAGGGCA